GAGGAATAATTGGGATTGTTGTATCAAGCTTTTTTATAACACTTTCTATTAGAAATGAATTTTCTAGCATTTGACTTCGAACCACCGAAAGATTTAACTGCACACTTAAAAAGTAGGCTAAAAAGTAAAATGAATACTCATATAATTGATTTAGATGAATCCTTCGTGATTGCGACCAAACACAAAAATGAAATTGCCAGAAATTGATAAAAAAAGATTTCCATTTATTCATCAAAAAAAATGAACTCTTTGAAGACAAAAGCAATTTTCCCTGATATCGAACATAATGCATGAAAGGGTCCTTGAAGAACCATAGGGTGACTGAAGAATCATTAGCAAAGACTTTTCCAAGATGTTCCATTTTTCCATAGAAATCTATTCTCTCAAAAAAGACTCGGAAGTGTGTTAATCGTAAATGAGAGGATTTTTTACGGAGAAAAAGGAAGATGGATTCGTATTCAAATATATATAAATTATATAGGAACAGGAAGAATCTTGGATTAGTTTTTGAAAAATTAGAAATCCATTTTTTTTTGAAAAAAAAAAAGAGACTATTCCTATTCCAATTGCGATACTGGTGAAGAAAGAGCCTTAATAAATGAAAAAAATAGATATCTTTCAAGCAGTAACGAAGGATTTGAACCAAGAGTTCAAAATTAATTGGGTAAGGTATTTGTACATCTAACATATAATTTAGATAAGGAAATTTATCTTCTAAAAAAGGAAATATTGAATGAATTGATCGTAAATTATAAGATTTCAAAATTTCCGACCCTTCTAAAGCTAAAGAAGAGACTAATCGTAGGGAAAATGGAATTTCCACAATAAGGGCAAATCCCTCTGATAGTCTTTGTAAATAAAAATTATTGTTGTACCCCCCAAGAAAAATATTGTTAGAATCATTAGGAGAAAAAAAAAAGTGATTCTGTTGATACATTCGAATAATTAAACGTTTTACAATTAAGAAACTAGATTTATTGTCATAACCAGAATTTTCCAACCTATTTAAACCATGATCATAAGCAAGTACATAAATATACTCTCGAAAGAGAACGGGGTATAGGTATAGTAAGTCATGTTGCCGAGATTTATCTAGTTCGAAATATCCTTGAAATTCCTCCATTTTTTGAATTAGATTTCAGACAGGAATAGGGAATTATGAGGTTATCAAATGATACATAGTGCGATACAGTCAAAACAGGGTATTCTATTATCCTAAGAAATCCGCTTAGATATGCTAAGAAATACGCTAAGATAGAAACCCCGAAAACACCATCAGCGGACTCTCACTCCCCTATTTTTCCATCTAATTGTTTTATATTTATTCTAGGATAACAGAATGGTTAGAAATCCTTTATTTTATCAACCCAATCGCTCTTTTGATTTTGGAAACAAAAAATTTCTTTATCAATATACTCTTTTTTTTATACACATTTATCTCCATTTCACAATGAAAAAAGCTAATAATTAGGACTCATAAGAAAAATAAAAAAAAGAATCCGATCATAGGAGAATCTTTTCCCGCCCCAAGCACTAATCTAATATATTTTTAACGTATAATTAGATCGGGGAATCATTCAAATTAAGAACGAAAGCTCGTTGCTTTTTTTTTTCCTATCATTGGAGACAGTGGGCCCTATCCATCTATTAATTCAACCCAACTTTTAAATTTGTTTGTTCCGAGACAAGAATTCAAGCAAGGATTTGGACCAGATCCGATAAGAATCAAATATTCTTAGAATTCTCCATTGATACGACATGCTGCTTTTTCCATTCATTCCTTTCTGGATCAGTCGTGGTCTTGCAAACTTTACCGATGGTATGGACGAATCTTTTGTTTCATATAAATGTGTAAAAAAATCGAGTCGCACTTAAAAGCCGAGTACTCTACCGTTGAGTTAGCAACCCCTATGATTAATAAAAACTAATAAAATAGGATGTGTAGATACAATCAAAATAAAGAATGAAATTCTACAAAAAAAAAAAACATTCTATTAAAATCAAATAGAAATAGATAAATACATCTAATTGATTAGGAACATAAAAATGAACAGATCCGATGAAAAAAACCAAATCTATAGAACGGAAAAAAAAAATAGATCCTTTTATTCTATTCACGATCGAATTATATTTCTTTGATACACTCTTGTCAATTCTTTGACACACTCTTCTCAATATGACTGTTGAGAAAAGAATATAGAAAATAAGTATAAATATGAAATAAGAATCCACTCAATTTTTTAAAAATTCTAAAAAAAAAAAACAATATTAATTAAATTAATTAGTAGTTTCTCTCATGTTGTGTCAAATTCACATCGAAAAAAGAAATCGTTTTTCTCTCCTATATAAATTTGAAAAGAAAAGAGTACACCAATCCTATGGATCCATAGGATGTGGATCCAACACAACAATCGAGAATGCTTAAGTTCTTTCGTCTTAGCTTAGTATTAGCAAGCGCATCTTAGATTATATCTAGATAAATATGGATCTATTCAAATGA